GTTGATATAAAACTTGACAATTCTTTTTCCAGCAGAAGCAAGCGGGGGAAAGGGACTCTTGAGACTTCCTTGATTCTAAATTCTAAGCATCCGCGGGTTTTCTTCTTTTAAATTCTATAAATCCTTACGTCTCGGATTCAAGAATTCAAGAAAGATTCTAGTAGTGAAAAGGAATCGGTAAATCTTGATATGATAGTCCTTCCACTACTAATGTAGTGTCTGTCTACTGACTGGGTCTTGAATTAGATTGGATAGGGATAGATATAGATCGGACAGGGAATCGAATTCCATTTTTAGTTGGGGAAGGGTCAAAAAAAACTTTGTATACAGGCTCCTGAAAGTATATGAGAACTCCGGCATTTATTCAATATTAGTTAGATTGAATAGCTAATTGGCTTTTTTTTTTTTTATTATTATTTCTTTTTCTATTTAGAATTCTATTTATTTATAAATAGAATATACAAATCTATTTAGAATATAAATATTAATATATTCAATTTATTATTTATTAAATTCAAATCAAAAAGAAAGAAATTTTAAATATGAAATTCATATTCTAATTCTATATTTAGAATTCTATATTTATATTATAGATATTCAATATTCAATTCATTATATATATTCAATTCTATTAGATATATTCAATTCTATTAGATATATTCAATTCTATACTAAAATAAAAAATGAAAAATTCTAATACTCTAATACTAATATATATTCTATATTAACTATATTAATATAAATTAATAGAAATTAATAGAAATATATTAAATATTCAAAAATATTAAATAAATAATATTATATTCATATTCCATTTATTCCTACCTGTTAGTAACTAACATTCATTCCCTTAATACTTCCAAGGGTGTCTCCGGATATTTTGTTTGTACTTAATGTTTTCTGATTATACTAGAAATCATATAAGAACTTGTTAGATGTTATAATTGGATTTATTGGATTCTTTCGTCAATGATGTTAGGCCAGAATCCCTTTTTGACTCTGTGCCAGTGATTCCACTATTATTTATTTTTAGTCAACAATAAAAAAATGAAATAATTCCTTCATATTGATAGAGATAGGAGACAGAATTTACATGGATATAGTAAGTCTCGCTTGGGCTGCTTTAATGGTAGTCTTTACATTTTCCCTTTCCCTCGTAGTATGGGGAAGAAGTGGACTCTAAAAATACTACTAAGTGAGTTGAGGGAAAAAACTAAAATAAAAACTGTATCCATTGTTTTATAGATGGGTTCTGAAATTTATTTTTTCTATTGAATAATTAATTCATTAATTCAAGAATTAAAAAATATCTGCATTTCGGAATTCTAGTGTATTCGAATGGAATAATGTATTCTATGGATAATATAGAAATAGAAAATACTCTTTCAATTAAACAAATATTTGACTTTTTCCCATCTTTGTATTTTGAAAGTCAAGGTAATACAAATAATCGAAAACTTATTCCAACCAAATTCTTTATTCTTTCTAAGATTTCGATGAACCGGCTCTTACCAAAGTGGTATATGGACAATGAGGAACCGCGGAACCCCTTTCTTTCTTTATTTATTTTTTTACCCCCCCCCTTTTTTTTTTTCAAAGAGAAAAGAAATCCGTTTTTTATTAGTTATTAAGCGCAGATACACACTTTCTATAGGAAACAAAATAGACATAGTAGTTGTCTAAGGAAATACTACATAAGATATTGCCGTTGCCTTAGGCGAGTCACATATTACGTGCTTATCGCTTGTTTTATTATTTGGTTTTTGATTTATTTGAGTTTCGAAATTGGATTTTTTCATTTCATATCATGGTTCAAACGTTAAAAATCGGTTGGGTTTTACTAAAATTTTTGAAATAGGAAAAAGTTTCCCATAGAATCCCTAGATCATCTGTTAACTATTTAATTTAATCAATTACTTCTTCGGAATGCTAAAAAGATTATTTGATTTTTTTTAATATGATACCGGGATTGGTCTTGAAAATAATCAGAAATCTAGAAATTCGAATCGGACGAAAAAAAGTTGCCCTTTGATTATTTCAGATTGATTGGAACCAATACAAATCAAATAGATGAAACAAAAAAATTGGACGCTATGCGCATTACCTATATACGATTTACTATATATGAATATATGAAGATAGATATTGTAAATCGATTCATATTAAACCTCTATCTTTATAGAGTAAAACTTTATGCGCTACAATAATAGATAGTATGGGGTAGAAAGAAATAAAATCTATTTCTTTCTACCATACTATCAGATTTCATAGAATACTGCTGATTCTAGTCCGATCATTTCATTTAAAGGTAAGACGCAAAATTGAAATCTTTTTTCATTTTTTCTTCCATCATTATCATTGCATTGATAAGAACTAAGAAGTCAAGTTTAAGTCAAATTAATCACTTTGACTTACCGTTTTTACGTAAATTATAAGTAAGAAGGCAGTAGGAACTAGAATGAACAGTGCAGTAGCAATAAATGCGAGAATATTGACTTCCATAATCTCATCGTTAGATTTCTCTTTAATTCGCAATAACTCGGGATTTAATCCCATAGAGATGATCAATCTTTCGTCGGTAAATTCAATGATATAAATTACATCTCGATGATATCGAATCGGATCAATATCATGAATAACAATATCTGAACTATCAAATCAATTCATCGTCAAGAATTGAATAGTATAACATAGGAAGATCTTTTATCCATACCAAATTCAAAAATTTATTTCTGATCCAATCAAAACAAAAAAAAATTCCTTTACTTCTTTTTTTTTAATATTCTCATCCTTCGATTAGTAATAGGATAAACTTTGAATCCTAAAGTGTTCTATCAAAATCAAAGGAACTCCTTTTTTTGTATCATGCAAATTCCATTTGTGTGTGTTCGCTGTAAACATATTCTATAGTACTATATCTTATTACACAGATCGGGAGTAATCGAAAAAGCCGGGTCTAGTAGTACAGTATCTCTTTCTCTTGGAATCCTGAATACGACGCTACTAATAATTGTGCTAATCCACATATGTTTCTTTTCCATCAATCAGTATTAGTTGAAGAAATGGAAATTACCCTATTTGTTTGATGAGAAATGTGAAACGAAAAAAAGAAAAAAAAAAGAGAGATCCCTGTTAGGAATGAGATTATGTTTGTTATTTTGACTCCCTTTCACAGAATAAATGAATTGGTGTATCTTTTTTTTATTGGATTTCTAGCCATCGGGACTGACGGGGCTCGAACCCGAAGCTTCCGCCTTGACAGGGCGGTGCTCTGACCAATTGAACTACAATCCCAGGAAAAAAGTGTACAGCATGCCTATTCTTACGATTTCATTCAAACCTTTTTCTATTTCGATTTTAGATTAGAATTGTCTTGTTCTAACTGGCAGAGGCGGGACTAATATATTGATATTTTTATTTATATGGATATACACTTTAGCGAGATCTACACGGATTACTAGTAATCTCTTTGTTATTTCCAAATCGATTGAAAATCAATCTTTCAATAAATCAATGAAAATAAGAAAAGAGTCTCTTTTTATTTAGACTTTATACTTCCAGATCTTGATATGAATCTAGATCATTAGCAAGATCTGAATTTGTGGAAAAAATACGTAATAAAATAAATAGTAGTGAATAGTAGTGGTAGGGATGTAGCAGATTTTTATTCTTGTGTATCAAAGTTCATTGGGCATTTCCGGAGAACAACAAAGGGTTACATCATTTCATGGTGAATCGGCGAATTATTGGGCCGAGCTGGATTTGAACCAGCGTAGACATATTGCCAACGAATTTACAGTCCGTCCCCATTAACCGCTCGGGCATCGACCCAGGAAAAATGAATTGAAGTCCTTATTGATAATCCACGATCAACTTCCTTTCGTAGTACCCTAACCCTACCCCCAGGGGAAGTCGAATCCCCGCTGCCTCCTTGAAAGAGAGATGTCCTGAACCACTAGACGATGGGGGCATACTTGCCCAACCGCCATTATACTATGTTCATAGTATGAACAGTTTTTTGAAATTGTCAATATAATGGAATGATATGACTCGATCAGAAGGATCTTTCCGTCTTTCATAATTCCATAGAATTTTTAGATTCATCATTCTCATTTTTAAATTGTTCAGTCCAATCCCCACTCTATAATTCTAAAAATAGAAAAAAAGTAATACGAAAGAGAGATAGGAGCCTTTCGGGGATGATTGGTTTACCGGAAAAGAAAAGGCGAGGGGTTTAAACTTCATTTCTTTCACTTTCATTCATTGTTAAGAAGGATTCGGTGGGCATATTTCTATCTCACACTAAGCCGGGAAATTAAAAAACGATAATCAATCTGGAAATCCGGGAAGAGGGATAGGGATCAACAAGTTATTGAAAAATGGTTTTTCGATAAGAATTTGGTTGAGAGACAAATTGAGTCCATTTATCAACGATTCGATGAAAAATCTTGTATCTATGTTTTGAATTGGTGGATACATGTATCAATCAAATGAATTTCGTTAGGATGAGGATCAATTCAATTAGAATCGGTTTTGAAATAATTCATTACATTGATGGTTAGAAAATCCAATATCAATAAACCCATTTTACCTATACTATACTCACTAGGTAAATCCAATCTCTTGTTCCTTAATCAGCCGCTATGCAGATAAAACGTATCTATGTACATATATTCTAATTTCATATAAATTTCATATAATCATATAATATAACATAGAAAACATAGAATAAGTATATGCAGTAATAAATATATGCACTAGACTCATAGTGGCTAGTTCCTTATTCAGGAATTGAACCAAACGGGGCCCTTTTAACTCAGTGGTAGAGTAACGCCATGGTAAGGCGTAAGTCATCGGTTCAAATCCGATAAGGGGCTTTTTTTTTTTTCTTTTTTCATAAAACTCCAGCAGTAGTATTAATATTTGAAGAGAGAATAGAGATATTGTTGATATTTGTAATAAAAAAACTAAGGAATCGTAGAATTTCATTAGAAAATGGA